CAAAATAATGTACTATATACTACGAAGGCAGTTTCAAGTAAGGAAATAATTTTCAATTAACCCTGCTACAGGGATAAAAATGAGAATAATTAAAAAATAAATGATAGAGGCTAGTTGGCCAATTAAGATAAATGGGTACTCAACTGGTTGTCCTCCAATTCATGTGAGGGTTAATAAGTCTGCTACTAGTAATCAAAATAAGCATTGGCTAATGGGTCGGAATATTATGCTTCGTTGTTTAGCTGTATGTAAAAGTGGAAAAAGTATAAGGATTAAAATAGATAAGATTAATGCTATTACCCCTCCTAGTTTGTTGGGAATAGAACGAAGGATAGCATAGGCAAAAAGAAAATATCATTCTGGTTTAATATGAGGAGGGGTATTGAGGGGGTTAGCAGGGGAGTAATTGTCGGGGTCGCCTAGTAAATCTGGGAAGAAGAGAACTAAGGTTAAAAATAAGAGGATGAGGAACGCACCTCCAAGAATGTCTTTATATGAGTAGTAAGGATGAAATGGAATTTTATCGCTATCTGAATTAAGTCCTGATGGGTTATTTGATCCTGTCTCATGTAAAAAGAGAAGGTGGATTGCGGCTAGAGCTGAGACAATAAATGGTAAGATAAAATGGAAGGCGAAGAAGCGTGTTAGAGTAGCTTTGTCAACTGAAAAGCCTCCTCAAATTCATTGAACAAGGTCAGTGCCCACATAAGGGATAGCTGATAAAAGATTTGTAATTACTGTTGCTCCTCAAAATGATATTTGTCCTCAAGGGAGTACATATCCTATAAAGGCTGTAGCTATAACTGAAAGTAGAAGAATTACACCAATATTTCATGTTTCTAGTATGAGGAATGATCCATAGTATATTCCTCGACCGATGTGAATAAATAGACAAATAAAAAATATTGATGCACCGTTGGCATGGAGATAACGAATTAGTCAGCCATAATTAACATCTCGGCAAATATGTGTTACTGATGAAAAGGCTGTGGTTGTATCTGAAGTGTAATGTATGGCCAAGAATAGTCCTGTAAGAATTTGAATGATTAGGCATAAGCCTAAGAGGGATCCAAAATTCCACCATGAAGAGATGTTTGATGGGGTTGGGAGATCAATGAAAGTATTATTAATTATTTTTAGAAGTGGGTGTGATTTTCGTAAATTTGTCATTTAGTTCTTGTAGTTGAATTACAACGATGGTTTTTCATATCGTTAGTCATGGTTTAATTCCATGTAAGAATTATGACTATTCTAATATCATTCATTTTAAGTGGGATTTTTGTTGTGGGATTTGCTATTTTTTCTTCTAAACCATCTCCAATTTATGGGGGAGTTGGTTTAATTGTAAGTGGGGGTGTAGGGTGTGGAATTGTAATGAATTATGGGGGGTCTTTCTTAGGAATACTAGTATTTTTAGTTTATCTTGGGGGAATATTAGTAGTATTTGGATATACCACTGCTTTAGCGATGGATGAGTATCCAGAAATATGGTTAACAAATAAAGCAGTTTTGGCTGGATTATTGATTGGTTTAGTTAGTGAGTTAGCTTTAGTTTTATTAGCAAAATATGAAATTAGTAAAGTGGAGTTAGTATTGAATTTTAATGGCGAAGGAGATTGGGTAATTTATGATTCAGGGGATTATGAATTTATTAGTGAGGAAATGGGTGGTGTAGCTGGTTTATATAATTATGGCTATTGATTTATGTTTGTTTCTGGATGAACATTAGCATTTTGTATAGTAGTAATTTTAGAGCTTACACGAGCAAACTAAGGTTACAGGTAGAGGTACGTAATAAAGGCTAGTGAAAGTGATAATAAAAAGGATATAAAATAAAGTTTAATTATTCCTTTTTGGTTTGTGATTATTAAAGCTATTTTTACTTGGGTATTGGAGATTAATTTTGGTATAGTTATTTCTAAAAGGGTTAAGTCTGTTCGAGTTGTTATAAGTTTTTGACATAAGGAGAGGTTTAAAAAAACTGGAAAGCGGTGGAGTACAGTTGAGAAATATCCTAACTGATTTGAAAAAAGTATGCTAGTTGAAGGTGATGGAGTTTTAAATTTGTGTGTATATATACTTAGTTCTAAGGCTAGGGTAAAACCAATGATAGTAATAATTAGGGCGCATAATTTTAGAAGGGTTGGTATTGTTATTTGGGGGATAGAAGAAGGGGGGATACAATTTGAAAGAATAAATCCTGCAAAAATACTTCCTAAAAGCAATCGTTTGATAGGGTTAATTAAAGATGGGTTGTTTTCATTAATTAAGTTGAAGGTATGAAATCGGGGGTGGCCGAGGAGTGAAAAGAAGATTATTCGGGTACTGTATACGGCGGTGAGGGAAGTTGCGATTAAAGTAGTTATAAGGGCTCAAGCATTAGTAAGTGAGGTATTAAGAGATTCAATAATTAGATCTTTAGAGAAAAAGCCTGTAAGAAATGGTGTACCCGTTAAGGCAAGGCTTCCAATGATTAAGGATGAGGATGTAAATGGAAGAAGTTTAAATAAACCACCTATTTTTCGAATGTCTTGTTCGTCATTTAAATTATGGATAATTGATCCGGAGCATATAAATAATATAGCTTTAAAGAATGCGTGAGTACAGATATGTAGAAAGGCGAGATGAGGTTGGTTAATTCCGATAGTTACTATTATTAATCCAAGTTGACTAGAGGTGGAGAATGCTACAATTTTTTTGATATCATTTTGGGTTAAAGCACATAGTGCTGCGTATAGAGTAGTGAGGGCTCCGATACATAAAATTATAGATTGAATAGCTTTATTGTCTTGAATAATTGAATGAAATCGAACTAGAAGGAATACGCCTGCAACAACTATGGTACTTGAATGTAAAAGGGCAGATACGGGTGTTGGACCTTCTATAGCTGAAGGGAGTCAAGGGTGTAAACCAAATTGTGCAGATTTTGCTGAGGCTGCTAGGAGAAGGCCAAATAAGGGGGTAATGTGGTTAGTTGTAAGTAAAAAAATTTGTGATAATTCTCATGTATTAAGATTAATAACAAATCATGCTATAGTTAAGATAAATCCAATATCTCCAATTCGGTTGTAAAGAATAGCTTGAAGAGCTGCTGTATTAGCATCAGTTCGTCCATACCATCATCCGATTAATAGAAATGATATAATACCGACTCCTTCTCAGCCAATAAATAATTGAAATAAATTATTAGCGGTAACGAGGATAATTATTGTAATAAGAAAAAGGAGGAGAAATTTAAAGAACTTATTTACATTGGGATCTGAGTGTATATATCATATTGAAAATTCTAGGATAGATCATGTGACGTATAAGGCTACGGGAATAAAGAAGATTGAGAAATAATCGAGTTTTAAGTTAATTGAAAAACAAATATTATGAATTGTTATTCAATTTCAGTAAATTACTACAGATTCTTGATTTGATGTAATAAAATTAAATAAGGGAATTAAGGATAAGAAGAAGGCGCTGGCTACGGAATTTTTAATATAATAGGGAAAACTAAATGAATTGGATAATTTGGTTGGAAAAATAATGGGAAGAATAAGAATAATTAAGGTTAGAGTAAAAAATAAATAAGTAAGATTAATTACTTTTATTTGGAATTGCACCAAAGTTTTTGGTTCCTAAGACCAATGGATTACTTCTATCCTTTAAAAGTTAGTTAGAGATAACCATGGTTTTATCCATGGGAGTTATGAGTTAGCAATTCATAAATATTTATCTCGGTAAATAAGAGTGAGTTAGACTCTGTTATCAGATTCACAATCTAATGTTTTTTTTAAACTATATTTACAGAATGTTGTTCCAAGGATAATTTTGGGGTTGAAAGTAAGAAGAAGGATAGGTATAATATGAAGTATTATTAGGGCATGTTCACGTGTGAATGTGGGATAAATAGATTTTAGGTGGGAAGTTAAGTGTCCTCGCTGGGTTGAAATAAGTATATAAAGGGTATAAAGGGCGGTAATAAGAATGTTTAGGCCTAAAAGAGGTATAGTTAGGTTGGATCATGAAAAAGTAGATGTAAGAATTATTAGTTCTCCTAGTAAATTAATGGAAGGGGGTAAAGCTAAATTCGTTAGTCCAGCTAAGAGTCATCAGAGTATTATTAAAGGCAAAATGGATTGTAATCCTCGTGCTAAGATTATAGTTCGGCTGTGTGTTCGTTCATAGTTAGTATTTGCTAAGCAAAATAATAATGAGGAGGTTAGGCCGTGTGCTAGTATAAGAGCAGTTGCGCCTATAAAGCTTCAAGGGGTTTGGATTATAATTGCGATAATAACTAAGGCCATATGGCTAACTGAGGAATAAGCAATTAGAGATTTTAAATCTGTTTGGCGTAAGCAGATAGAGCTAGTTATAATTATACCTCATAAAGATAAAAGAATAAATGGATATGTTATTATTTCTATTGATGGTTGAATAAATAATGTAATTCGAATTATTCCATACCCGCCTAATTTTAATAGGATAGCTGCTAAAATTATTGATCCAGCAATTGGAGCTTCAACATGGGCTTTTGGGAGTCAAAGGTGAACGCCATATAGTGGTATTTTTACTATAAATGCTATAATACATGCTAGTCAAAAAAGTGGGCTAGATCAGTTATCTAATAAGTATAAGTTGGGTCAGAAGTGAAAAAGTAAGAAGTTAAGGGATCCATAATAGTTTTGTAGGTAAGTGAGGGCGATTAGAAGGGGAAGAGAACCTATTAGAGTGTAAAATAAGAAGTAAGTTCCTGCGTTTAAGCGGGCTGGTTGGTTTCCTCATCGAGTAATAATAATTAGAGTGGGGATTAAAGTTGCTTCGAAAAGGATAAAGAATAAAATCATTTCAGTAGCAGAAAATGTTATAATTAAAATAAATTGAAGGGAGATTAGAAGTGAAATAAAGATTTTTATGCTATTTGGGTTTTCTGATTTTAGATGATTTTGACTAGCAATGAGGGTAAGTGGTAGCAGTCAAGTGGTAAGAATTAATAAGGGAGACGATAAGGAGTCTGAAAAAAATATAGATGAAAAATTTAGATTAGGTATGTCTTGTTGATAGATAAATAGTAAGCTAATTGAGCTAATTAAGAGACTGTAAATTGTTGGGTTAATTCAAATTAATTTGTTAGGGGATAATCATGTAAGTGGTAGAAGTATAAAGGTTGGGATTAGAATTTTTAGCATTGAAGTAGATTAAGATTTTGGACATAGTCAACGCCATAATTATTAGATACTATTACTAGTAAAGATAATCCAATTGCGGCTTCACATGCTGCAAATACTAGAAGAGTAAGAGGTAACATTATAGTTGAAGTATCATTAAATGGCAGTATGGTGATACTTAGTAAAATAAAAATTGATAGTATCATCCCTTCTAAGCATAGGAGGGATGATATTAAGTGGGAACGATATATAAATAGGCCCACTAGTGCTATAATATATGCAAGAATAACATTTAAAGTTGTAAATTGCATTTGATAATTATGAAATAGAATCACAATCTAATGGGTCGAAACCATTTATTTTTGTTAAACTAATTATCATATTCTGATCATTCCAATCCTTTATTAATTCATTCATAAGCTAAACTTAAAGCTAGAATAGAAATGAGGAGTAATGCAATAGTTACAGAGAAAAGTAAATTGTAGTTTTGAACTGCTCATGGGAGAGGGAGGAGAAGAGCAATTTCTAGGTCAAAGAGTAAAAAAGTAATAGCGATTAGAAAAAATTTTATTGAAAATGGGAGTCGTGCTGATCCTATTGGATCAAATCCGCATTCGTATGGACTGGCTTTTTCATAGTATAGATTTAGTTGAGGTAATCAAAATGCTAATGAAATTAGGAAAAGAGAGAGAGAAAAATTGATAAAAATAGAAATTAACATATTTGCTACCTCTTTTTGGATCTGATACCAAAGCTATTTGATTGGAAGTCAAAAGTACTAATTATACTAAAGAGGTATGATCCTCATCAATAGATTGATACATAAAGGAATAGTCAGACTACGTCTACAAAGTGTCAGTATCATGCTGCTGCTTCAAAGCCGAAATGGTGTTTATTAGTAAAGTGATAGAGTAGTTGTCGGATAAAGCATACTGTTAAAAATGATGAGCCAATAATAACGTGGAAACCGTGAAATCCTGTTGCTATAAAAAAGGTTGATCCATATACTCCGTCTGAAATAGTGAATGGTGCTTCGTAGTATTCTATTGCTTGAAGAACTGTAAAATATACTCCTAAGAGAATTGTTATTGCTAAGGCTTGAATAGTATTTATGCGTTTTCCTTCTATTAGACTGTGGTGGGCCCATGTAATTGAGACACCTGAGGCTAAAAGGACTGTAGTGTTGAGTAGTGGGACTTCTAAGGGGTTGAGAGGTTGAATTCCTGCGGGAGGTCAGTATCCACCTAATTCTGGAGTTGGAGCTAGACTGGAGTGATAGAAGGCTCAGAAAAAACCTGCGAAGAAGAATACTTCAGAGATAATAAATAGGATTATTCCATATCGTAATCCTTTTTGAACGATAGGAGTATGGTGGCCTTGAAATGTTCCTTCACGAATAATATCTCGTCATCATTGGAATACGGTTAATAGATTGGTTGTAATTCCTAAAAGAAGAAGGAAATAAGAATTAAAATGAAATCATATGATTAAACCAGATGTCAGAAGTAGAGCTGAAAGAGCCCCTGTAAGAGGTCATGGGCTGGGGTTGACTATATGAAAGGCATGTGTTTGGTGGGTCATTAAGTGTTATCATGTAAGTAAAGGCTTACAAGAAGAGTGAAGACATAAGCTTGAATTAATGCAACTGCAAATTCTAAAATAGTTAATAAGAGAAGAATTAGGAAGGAGAGAGTAGCGGTTGGGGTACTAATTGATGTAAGGACTATTGTTGCTCCTCCAATAAGGTGAATTAGAAGATGACCAGCTGTAATATTAGCTGTGAGTCGGACTGCAAGTGCTATAGGTTGGATGAATAAACTAATAGTTTCGATTAGAATTAGTATAGGAATAAGAGCTAAAGGTGTTCCTTGAGGGAGGAAATGAGCTAGAGATGCTTTAGTTTTAAATCGAAACCCTAAAATCACAGCACCTGCTCATAGGGGGATTGCTATACCTAAGTTTGTTGATAATTGAGTTGTTGGAGTAAAGGAATGAGGAAGGAGTCCTAAAAGGTTTGTTGATCCGATAAATAGAATGAGGGAGAGAAGTATAAGTGTTCATGATTGACCCTTGGGGTTATGAATTAATATTATTTGTTTGGAAATTGATTTAATTAGTCACTGTTGAATAGTAATCACTCGGTTATTAATTAATCGGGAGGGTGATGGGAAGAATAGCGTTGGGAATATAATAATTAAAGTAAAGATTGGAATACCTAAGAATATAGGGGTAATGAATGAGGTGAACAAATTTTCGTTCATTTAGTTTCTCAAGGATTATTATAGATAAAATTTTTAATTTTTTTTGTCTCTGGAACATGAAAAATTTTGTAGTTAGATAGTTTTAGTTGAAAAATTATAAAAAGAGTAATTAAAGTAAAAATAATAGTTCAAAATCAAGTAGATGTGTCGAGTTGTGGCATTAAATCATTAAGGAGAGATTAATTACTCTCAATAGTTAACTTAAAAGGTTAATGCTACTCTAGCTTCTTAATGAAATTAAGTAAATTAAGTTATGGAGCAAGATCATTTTTCGAATGCTTCTATAGGAACGGATTCTAATACAATAGGTATAAAGCTGTGGTTTGCGCCACAAATTTCTGAACATTGGCCGTAGTATACTCCAGGTCGTGTTGCTAATAGGGTCATTTGATTTAGTCGTCCTGGAATAGCATCTGTTTTTAAACCTAAAGATGGAATAGCTCAGGAGTGAAGCACATCTTCTGAGGAAATTAGAATTCGGATTGTAGTTTCTATAGGAATAACTATACGATTATCAACTTCCAAGAGTCGGAGTTGTCCTGGGCTTAAATCTGAGGTGGGAATTATATATGAGTCAAAACATAAATCTTCATAATCAGAATATTCATAACTTCAGTATCATTGATGGCCTATAGTTTTTACAGTTAAAGAGGGATTGTCTATTTCATCTATTATATAAAGAATTCGTAATGATGGAAGGGCAATTAAAATTAAAATTACAGCAGGTAGAATGGTTCAAATGGTTTCTACTTCTTGAGCATCTATTGTACTAGTGTGAGTTAATTTAGTAGTTAACATTAGGGAAATAACATACAGTACTAGTGAGCTAATTAAGAAAACGATTATTAAAGTGTGATCATGAAAATATATTAATTCTTCCATGATAGGGGAAGAGGCATCTTGAAGACCAAATTCAAATGGATAAGCCATATAAGAATTAAAGGGTTTTCACCTTTGACTTCACTTTGACAAAGTGATATTATAAATAATTTTACTAAATTCTCATATAGTGAGAAAGACATAGAGGCTATGGGATTGGCTTGAAACCAGTCTAAGGGGGTTCGAGTCCTTCCTTTCTTAATTATTTACTGTTAATAAATGTTGGTTCTTCAAATGTATGGTAAGGTGGTGGACATCCGTAGAGTCATTCAATGTTTGTAGATGTGAGTTCTACTTTTTCTACTTCACGCTTTGAAGCAAATGCTTCTCAAACTATAAATACTATCATTATTACAGCGGTGAGGGAGATAAATGATCCAATAGATGATACTGTATTTCATGTTGTGTATGCGTCAGGGTAGTCAGAGTACCGTCGTGGTATACCTGAAAGGCCTAGAAAATGTTGTGGAAAAAAAGTGATGTTAACTCCAATAAATATAACAACAAAGTGGATCTTGGCTCATGTAGCGTCGAGGGTATAACCTGAAAATAAAGGAAATCAGTGTACAAAGCCTCCAATAATAGCGAATACTGCTCCTATTGATAATACATAGTGAAAATGTGCTACAACATAATATGTATCATGTAAAACAATATCTAGGGATGAATTAGATAAGACAATGCCTGTTAGTCCACCGACTGTGAATAAAAAGATGAACCCAAGGGCTCATAGTATAGCTGGTGCTCAGTTAATAGGCCCTCCGTGTAACGTTGCTAATCAGCTAAAGACTTTTACTCCAGTGGGGATAGCAATAATTATAGTAGCAGATGTGAAGTATGCTCGTGTGTCTACATCTAATCCTACAGTGAACATATGATGAGCTCAAACAATAAAACCAAGAAATCCGATTGATATTATTGCTCATACTATTCCTATATAACCAAAAGGTTCTTTTTTTCCTGAATAATATGTAACAATGTGGGAAATAATTCCGAATCCTGGGAGAATTAAAATATAAACTTCTGGGTGACCAAAAAATCAGAATAGATGTTGATATAGAATAGGGTCTCCCCCTCCTGCAGGATCAAAAAAGGTTGTATTAAGATTACGATCAGTAAGAAGTATAGTAATTCCTGCTGCTAATACGGGAAGAGATAAGAGAAGTAGGACAGCTGTAATAAGGATGGATCAGACAAATAAAGGAGTTTGATATTGTGTTAAAGCAGGGGGTTTTATGTTAATAATAGTAGTAATAAAATTAATTGCACCAAGGATTGATGATACACCTGCTAAGTGGAGCGAAAAAATAGCTAGATCGACAGAAGCTCCGGCATGGGCTAAATTTCCTGCTAGTGGAGGATAAACTGTTCAGCCTGTTCCTGCTCCTGCTTCTACTATTGATGAAGCTAAGAGGAGAAGAAAAGATGGGGGCAGAAGTCAAAAGCTTATATTATTTATCCGTGGAAATGCTATATCAGGAGCTCCAATCATTAGTGGAACAAGTCAATTTCCGAAACCTCCGAGTATAATGGGTATGACTATAAAAAAAATTATAATAAAAGCATGAGCTGTAACAATGACGTTATAGATCTGATCATCTCCAAGAAGAGCTCCGGGTTGACCAAGTTCTGCACGAATTAGTAAACTAAGTGAGGTGCCTACTATTCCAGCTCAAGCACCAAAAATCATGTATAATGTCCCGATGTCTTTATGGTTAGTTGAGAATATTCAGCGGTTAATGAACATAGGTAAGGTAAAATGGCTGAGAATAAAGCATTAGACTGTAAATCTAAAGACAGAGAAGTAATCTCTTTTTACCAGGCGGGCCCTGAGGTGTATTACATATTGAATTGCAAATTCAAAGAAGCAGCTTCAATCCTGCCGGGGCCTCTCCCGCCTCTTCTTTTTTTTTTGAGGCGGGAGAGGTAGATTGAAGCCAGTTGATTAGGGTGTTTAGCTGTTAACTAAATAGTCGTGGGGTTAGAGCCCGCCAATCTAGAAGGATTTAGTTTAATTAAAATGGTTGTTTTGCATGCAGCAGATGTTAGATATAATCTTGCAATCCTTACTCAGAAGTTAAGTGAAGAAGCCACTTACTTAAAGCTTTGAAGGCTTTTGGTCTGTATTATCCTAAACTTCTAGGTTAAAATAATATACATTGGGGTAAGGGGAATTAATAAAATAGATATAGAAATTAAGGGGGAAGTAAAAATATTGATTTTTTGTTTTTTGTATATTCATTTTATTTTGGTTTGAGATGTAGAAGGAAAAAGTGTTATTGATGAGGCATAAATGATGCGGAGATAAAATATTAAGTTGAGTAAGGCTGTCATAGCTATGATTGTTGTGAGAATAATGTTATAACTTTTGGTTATTTCTTGAATAATAAGTCATTTAGGTGAAAATCCTGATAGGGGAGGAAGTCCTCCTAAGGATAGAAGAATAATTAAGATAATTGATGTAATTACAAAGTTAGAGTTTCATGTTTGTGATAGTATAGATGTGGATGTAGTGTTTAAATGGTTTAAAAGAGTTATTAGGGCTAGTGTAATAATTATATAAATAATAAGGTTAAATACTATAAGGGTTGGGTTTAAGGTTATAATTATGAGAGTTCATCCTATGTGAGCAATTGATGAATAAGCTAAGATTTTTCGTAGTTGAAGTTGGTTAAGTCCTCCTCAGCCTCCAACAAGAATTGATAAAAGTGCTAGTGATATAATAATTGTATAGTTTTTGGTGCATTGGGTGGATTGATAAAGAATAAATAAGGGTGCAATTTTTTGTCATGTGAGTAGAATTATTCCAATTTTTAGGGGGATTCCTTGAGTTACTTCAGGTACTCAAAAATGAAATGGAGCTGTTCCTAGTTTTATTAGTATAGATATAATTAGGAGAGTTAGAGATGCAGGATCAGTTATATTGTTAATAGTTCATTGACCTGATAAATAATAATTGATAGAAATAGCGAGTATAAAAATTATAGAGGCCGAGGCTTGTGTTATAAAGTACTTTACAGCAGCTTCTGTAGATCGTGGTGATTTTTTAATTGTAATTAAAGGGATTATAGCGAATAAATTTATTTCGAATCCTACTCAGGAGAGAAATCAATGGGAGCTAAATAAAACAATTATTGTTCCAAGAAAGATTATTAGAATTATGGACGTGAAAATAATAGGATTGATTAGTATGGGAAGGATTAAAACCAACATTTTCGGGGTATGGGCCCAATAGCTTATTTAGCTTACCTTACTGATAAAATTTAGTGTATTTGGAAGCACGGGGAATTTTGAGTTCTCAAGGTTAGGTTCAAGTCCTATAATTTTAGAAATAAGAGGAATTTAGCCTCTATGATTTACTCTATCAAAGTAACTCTTTTATCAGACATATTTCTTCTAGATTAGTGGGGGAACATTGGAGAAGCATAGGGTTATTGAGGAATGTCATATGCATATGGCTAGAGTTAATGGGAGAAAATTTTTTCATAATAAATGTATGAGTTGATCATATCGAAATCGCGGGTATGATGCTCGAATTCATAAAAATGAGATTGTAAGTAATAAGATTTTAGGGATAATGAATGTTGAGAATATTTCTGGGTAGTAGGGGTTATGAAAGGGCCCAAAGAATAAGATAGCAGTTAGAGTATTTATAAGAATAATATTTGCATATTCTGCTAGGAAGAAAAGAGCAAATGGTCCTGCTGCATATTCAACATTAAACCCTGATACTAATTCAGATTCTCCTTCAGTTAAGTCAAAGGGGGCTCGGTTAGTTTCTGCTAATGTGGAAATAAATCATATTATAGCTATGGGTCATGAAGGAAAAATAAGTCAGATATATTCTTGGGAAATAATTAGGGATGATAAGTTGAATGAACCCGAGAATAGTAGGATGGATAGAAGGATAATAGCTAGTGTGACTTCATATGAGATGGTTTGGGCTACTGCTCGTAGAGCTCCAATTAGGGCATAATTAGAATTTGATGCTCACCCTGATCAGAGAATAGAGTATACTGAAAAGCTTGATACGGCAAGGAGAAATAGTAAACCAAGGTTTAAATTAAGGAGGGGTATAGGAAGTGTAATAGGTAATCATATTGTTAGAGCGAGGGTTAAAGCGAGAATTGGGGCTAGAATAAATAGTAAACTAGAAGAGGTAGTGGGCCGGAGGGGTTCTTTTGTGAATAATTTAATTGCGTCAGCAATAGGTTGAAGAAGACCAAAAGGTCCAACTACATTTGGTCCTTTACGAAGTTGTATATAACCTAGGACTTTTCGTTCAACTAGGGTAAGAAAAGCTACGGCCACAAGAATAGGGGCGATAAGGCATAGAATATTAACAAAGAACATGTTTATGTTAGTGAGAGGAGTTGAACCTCTGATTATAAAGTTTTAAGTCTTACGCAATTGCCGGGCTCTGCCACACTAACGAAAAAAAGCCCTTTTCTAGGGCTAAAATATGTAAATAAAGATTAAGATAGTTTCATCTTTTTGTGGAAGGCACTAGTGACTAGGTAGCCTTGTTTCTCTGGTCCTTTCGTACTGGGAGAAACAGATAATAGATAGAAACCGACCTGGATTACTCCGGTCTGAACTCAGATCACGTAGGACTTTAATCGTTGAACAAACGAACCTTTGGTAGCTGTTGCACCACCAGGATGTCCTGATCCAACATCGAGGTCGTAAACCCTACTTTCGATATGAACTCTCAAGTAGGATTGCGCTGTTATCCCTAGGGTAACTTGTTCCGTTGATCAAATTTATTTGGATCAATAAGATAAATATGTTTTGACTAGTAAGTCTCAATTTTATCTCTCGGAGGTTTTTTTATTCTCCGAGGTCACCCCAACCAAAGTTTATTATTCAGGTAATAGTGGTATTATACCAATTAGGGGTATTATGCTACTGGTGAATAACTAGCTAAAGCTCCATAGGGTCTTCTCGTCTTATTTTGTTATCCCCGCCTCTTCACGGGAAGGTCAATTTCACTGACCAGAAGTAGGAGACAGTTAAGCCCTCGTTAGGCCATTCATACTAGTCCTTAATTAAAGAACAAGTGATTATGCTACCTTTGCACGGTCAGGGTACCGCGGCCGTTAAACAATTAATGTCACTGGGCAGGCTTTGCCTCTAATATTAGATATGCTAGAGGTGATGTTTTTGGTAAACAGGCGGGGCTTGTGTTTGCCGAGTTCCTTTTACTTCTTTTAGTCTTTCCTTAAAGCACTCCTGTGTTGGGTTAACAATAAATAGAATAATTAAATTTATTTAATAGGTTATAATTATTTTGTTGTTAACTATCAGTGATTTATTCGATCGGATATAAGCTCGTGCAAGGAGAAAAGTTATTTCTTGTTACTCATATTAGCATTGTTTCTTCTACAATCGGTAGAATAACTCAGTTTACATATAGGAATTAAGTTTTATTGTAATTTTGTATTTAGTTATTTTTGTTGAGCTTTAACGCTTTCTTTATTGATGGCTGCTTTTGGGCCTACAATGGTAGGAAAAAATGATTTATTCTCTAATTAAGGTTGTATCCTTTATCTAAAGAGCTGTACCTCTTTAGATTAGCTTTTAAATTTACATTTTAGATTTAACTCTTCAGGTAAATTTAAAGTTGAACTAAAATTCTTTACTGAGTAACCAGCTATCGCCAAACTCGTTTGGCTTTTCACCTCTACTTAAGGGTCTTCTCACTATTTTGCTACATAGACGAGTTGGCTCATATGTTTAGCTGCCTTTAAGTAGCTCGTTTGGATTCGGGATTTTTTACTTTAGTTCTCTGTGCAAACATTATCTAGCTAACTCATTATGCAAAAGGTAGAAGGTTTAGTCTTTGCTTTTCCTATCTATAAGTTATTTCTTTCAATTCTTTCCCTTGCGGTACTATCTCTATAGCTCCAAGTTAAATTTTCTATCTCCTATACTAGTCCTATGAATGTTTTAGTTTAGTAAAATAAGATAATTTTATTGTGAAAATTAGTTGGGCTAGTCTTTGAATCAAAACGGTCAATGTGTTTGAAATCTTTTGGGTGTAAACCAAATGCTTTAGTTTTAAGCTACGCTTTGTATTATCCAAGTACACTTTCCAGTATACTTACCTTGTTACGACTTGTCTCCTCTAGTGTTTTTATAAAGATATTATTTAATAGATTTATATTTAACAATTGAGGAGGGTGACGGGCGGTGTGTACGTGCTTCATTGCCAATTTCAATTAAGCTCTCTATTCTTAATTTACTACTAAATCCTCCTTCAGTCCTTAGTTTCATAAAGACTTTCCGTAAGTTTATTTATTAAAGAAATGTAGCCCATTTCTTCCCAACTCATAGGTTACACCTTGACCTAACGTTTTTATGGAGATAAATTATTAAGCTTACTTTTATTCCTTAATTAGGGTTTGCTGAAGATGGCGGTATATAGACTGACTTAGCAAGAGTTGGTGAGGTAGATCGGGGTTTATCGATTATAGAACAGGCTCCTCTAGGGGGGTGTGAAGCACCGCCAAGTCCTTTGAGTTTTAGGCTATTGCTCGTAGTTCTCTGGTGAATAACCTTGTCTTAGGTTACTTAGGTTTAAGGCTAGACATAATGGGGTATCTAATCCCAGTTTGGATTCTAGCTATCGTGTAATCATTTATATTGAAGACACCTTCGTTGTTGGGTTTAAGTAAATTTGTAGGTTTATACATCTTAAATTTATTTTATCTTCATTTTATTTATAAAAATTTTACACTCTTTACACCGTTAGTCTATTAGCTTGGGTTAATCGTATGACCGCGGTGGCTGGCACGAAATTAACCAACCCTGTGAATTATATAACTTAGTCAAACTTTCGTTTATTGCTTAATGTTTATCACTGCTGTTTCCCGTGGGGGTGTGGCTAGGCTAGACGTTTTGAGCTGCGTAGAAGCGTGCTTGATGTCTGCTCCTATGAATCTAAAAGAAACATTAAGGGCATTTTCACTGGTTTGTTGATACTTGCATGTGTAAGTTTATAATCAGCTAATAGAAAGGCTGGGACCAAACCTATTAAAATTGTTTATGGGATAAAATT